TAAAAAGATCTCTGACCATATGGTCTTAAGTTTAGTATAGTACTAAGCAATAGTCATATCCCACTAACTTATATTTGTAACTTATTATTAAAGCTGAAATATCTTAGCTTCATCCCCTCGGGGGAAAGATGTCTTAATTCCACACTTCCCTTACTTGAAGTGAAGTTACTCTCTTCAGAGCAAGTCAGTCAGGTTAGACTAGCCGACGCTTTGGCTTTTAAAGAGAGAGGATCCTTATGCTTAAGGCCTCAATTAGCATTATATAGAGTCACAGCAATATAGCAGTCATTGAGACAAAGACTTAGCACAGGAGTAGGATCCGGAGGTGTAATCACTCTTTTTATAATGTTGTCTGGTTGAAAGCTGGCTAAGCCCAGGCAATGAAATTCACTAGTGGTGGGACATGCCCAGAGTGGTTTTTGCTAGAATAAGCTCTTTCTTTGGATAGGAAATAGAGAACCTGAGAGTGAAGAATGAGAAGGAAGCGAAAGTCCATAATATTAAGGGTGAAATCTTGATCAAAAACCTCGTCACTTCAGCTGCGGGTAAAAAATATAAGAGTAAGAAGTAGTCTTCCATACTTCCCTAACACCCGTTAGATTAAAGATTTAAGGCGCTAACACTCGTTCTATTCGCTAGGGTTTCCTTGAACACTGAACCTTTCAAGCCCTAAGAAAGAGTCCCCCTCCTTCCAAGATTGAGATATGGTATCGAACAGGTATTTACATTTACATTATATATATATGTTTTTTCGGATGAACCTCCTATAAAAATAATTCCACCTTTCTCTATTCGAAAAGCCAATGGGCTTGTATGGATGAATGCCGTGTCGGAAGCCGTGATAACATAGTAACTTCCGCCCACAGTGCTGTTACGACGGCAGGTTACCGGGAGTGAAGTAAACTCGGCTCCTGATGTAGCATTCATTCGGACCATTCGACGTTTGAATCTCTCTATCAGGGATACCGATGGCTCTGTGAGAGGGCAAAGCTACCAAGGTGGTTTCCCATGACGGGTTACCCGGAAAAAGTCTTTGTCTTACTAGATCATCTATTGGTAGCAATGATCGAGAGATCAAGCGTAGAATGCATCAGGATGGGAACGAACGTTTATTATTTCGAATATGACAGCATGTCTTTCCTGTCTTTGTCAATAGAATGTATTGAATTATCAATACTGTATTTCTAGCTGAAGTGTTCACGTAGGTCAAATAGCTTCTATCAATAGTAATCAACGGAGATAGAGTCCAGCGGTTTAACCAACGCTTCTAAGGGGAGCGTGAAGTCAGTCTTTCAAGTTTCCCGCTTTCGACAGCAGGATTGGTGATACTCCTGTGCAGTCTGCGCCGGGCCAGCAAACCACTATTACTATGCCCCTATTAGTAAAGCATGTACTTCTTGCAAGGCTTGCTGAGCTTCTTTATGTGACAGACATCGTAAAAGTAGTCCGTTGAACGATCGCCGATCGAGGGCTTAAAGTATACTATTTTTGAACCGGTTTCACAGTCGACCATTTATTTGATAGCCTTGTTCCTTCCTTCATATACAGAATAGGGCTTCGATGAGCCCTAGATGTAAAGGGGTTCTTGAACCCTTATAAGCAATTAGAAGAGCGCGGAATTGGACCTCCCTAAAATAAATAGATGAATCTGGGATTGATTGTGGAACCGAGCATATAGAACCCGGGGCGAGCAGTAAGATACGCTAGGCGGAGTAGTCGCTCTGAAGCAGGTTTTCTTCGAGTGCAGAATCCTCTTTTCGACTTAATTCACGAACTGCGTTACCAAAGCGACTCCTCTTGATGGAAGAGACGGAAATCTTGATCCGATTCCCCTATATGCCAGTTCGAGTCTGGCGAGTAGCCTTTTCGTTCGTGTGGGAAGTCTATCTCAATCCATTTACTCAGGATTTCTTTATTTATCTCGGTTGATTCGATGTGTCGTAGAGAATGGGGTCAGCTAACTTTCATTATTACTTTATCAACTGGATCTTCTCTGTTTTCAAAGGCTGTTGCCGCTAAGCCGGAGGCTGGGCTAGGGGGTAGGTAGTCCGATCATCCAAAGAATGCCACCTGAGACACTAAGCGATCCCACCTCCGGTGAACTAAAACGACACTGGGGCTGATCCTTTCCTGCTAAGAGATGGGAGACCTAGCGAGCAATCCATAAAGTCTATTTAGAAGTATAGTTTCGGTTCGACAAGGGCCGCTCAAGCAGAAAGGGGAGGAGTTTCGACCCAATACACGATTAGCAAGTTGACGTTAAGTACTGGCGCCAGCAAAGGGGGAGGAAGGCCCGGCAAGAGCTTGAAAGCAGCTTTCGTTCTTTCTACGAGCGCTAGAGTGGAATATGACTCACTAGGAACCATAGACTGCTACCATACCCCTGATTGACACCTTGTGCTTCAGGACCCCATAGTACTGGTGCTACTTATTGCATCAACGCAGGGAAGGGTGATCATTGGTCCGATGCTTCGGGCGAGCCATCTCATAGGTGATTACGTCCTGGGACGTACCACACCACCGGGCAGATCGCCTGACACGTGGTTTTCTTTACCTGAGGACTATGATCTGGTCCGACCAGTCATTGTTCGGACAAACCACCGTAAACCGGATATCACTGGGGGTTGGATCCCCATATAGTACCATCCTCCGTCCCCATAGACAGATCTACCCTACACATCGATCGTAGGGAGAAACGATTGCTCCCCCTTCAAGGTCTTAGAGATGGGGCCGGGCTCGCAAGGGGCATAACTCCTTGATTCCCTCTACCTATCCCTTAGCACTCCACCGCTTGTGCAGGCATTTATGCATGGGACCCTCTTCACGGGGCTAACCTCTGTACTACTTCATGTCCTGGAGACGATTTCACACAGATGATTATAGAAGGGAAATTACTAACTTATTTTTGGTTGACCATTGATCCGAGACTGGATCACACGTGGCGAGCAGCCCTTATAGCATGTCTTGACCCATTCATTCCCTTTGATCAGGCGCCCATCCTGCTTCCTGCTATCGCATATCAGCTGTTAACAGAGATGCTTGCTTACATACGAGATTTTAGAAAGAGAGTCGGAACCAGCAGCCAATATTTAATAGCATAGAGATTGTTCTATATAGTTATATCCCCCCCTCCCCGGGGGGCCTTTAGGCGTCCCCGAGGTGTCTTTCGGCCTTCTCTCCCCTTACTAAAACTACACAATGTTCTTGTAGAAACTAGTCAAAGGTATAGTAGCAGTGATTTCATATCCAGAGGTTAATCGTGCTCTAGCAACTGAACGCAGGGTACAACCAATTGATCCACGAGGCTCTAAAAAGAGAGAAAGGGCTTACCTTGTATATATCTATAGGTTAGGGAAGTAAAAAGTCCTTTATGATACGAGAGGTTGGTAATGAATTCCATTGCAGTGGTAGGTCCCCCGATCCGATGTAGGCAGGCTCCACGCAATGAAATTGTTTTTGAATCACTTTGCGCTTTAAGAACATAAACTTTTCGTTTCATGTGGTATGGTTACGTAGGAAGTAATGAAAATGCTTCGGCGGTCGGTCTCGGAAAAAGAGGAGCAGGTCTATTGTATAGAAGAAGCACAGCCGGTCCATGGCCGACCATTTCCCTGGACAGACTCGACAGAAAGCTAGCATTAGGTCTAAAGACGAGTTTACCGGAACCCGAGTCCTCCTCTTGGAATATCTCTGACATCGTTATTATTGATTTGAAAGTGACAAAGAAGAGAAGGACTTAGGCAGAAGCCCTGCGTCTCACACTTGTTTGAGTGGAACCTCTTGTCCCCTCTAATCCGCTGTGTTCTTAGCGTACGGGATCATTATGACTGGAGGAAGCCTATTCTTGAAGCTGGTGCTCATTGTTCTCATAGTAAGAAGAAGTCAACCAGGAAAAGTCCCATTAGAAAGAAGATTTTCCGACATGTTAATAGTGAGGGCCCCTTCGCCTAGTAATAAGGTTGTTGTGCCAGTAATTCGAGACGGATATGTTAAGAACTTTTCCGCCTGAATGGAATTCCCGTAATTCTTTTATGAAAGTACATACCTTCCTTGTATAGATAGTAATAGAAGAGAGAGTCTTACTAACTAGTGGCCCTTTCAGGGACTCTTAGGTGAGACTGGAAAGCAAGACTTATTATATTCCCTTCGTGCCCCTCACCCGAGGTCACCAGTTGTCCATTCAAGCCGATCGGGGAATAAGCCAAAGGACAACCAAGACCATCCTTCCTCCATACAGTCTAATACTAATTATGAAGCTTTCCTGTCACGATTTCTATACCATATGGATATGGATTTTTCCAACCAGTCTGTGAAGTAAATAATCATGATTATCTTCAACAATTAAAAGAGAAAAGCGTATGAGCAAGTTGGAGAGCCCTCCTTTTTTTACTTAAAGTCCTGGTGGGAACTGCTGTGAAGAAGTCCGAGCATACCATTAACTATGCTATAAGATGAGCCATATGCAAACCGAACCGTTGGAAAAACCAACGCAAATATCATATTTACTTTCTCTCGCCCTATCTCTTCAATCCCGCTCTGATTGAAAGAATAACATTTTTACCAAAGAAAACTTCGAACATCTCTCCGCTATTTGAATATTGAACATCATAAAGAGTTCTGAACAATCTCGAGTGCTTGAACAAAGAAGGGTCTGTTCACACCGAGATTGTACAAACTATTATATATATATATGAGATATTGAAGATTGGTTGTGTCCATTCCATTCATATTGATTATGTCTTCCACAATATCTAGTGCCGTTTTATCACCAGGCAGGTAAAATATGGTAATTGTATACATAAGGTTGTAAGAGCTGGTCTGCTATCTGTTCCTGAACAGTTTCAGCCACAGATTCAGTCACTCTTTCTTGGTAATTATCAGGGCTGATTCCATAAGGATTCCCATGAGTAGCTGGCCGAAGCCGACCGACTCTCCAAACGGCAAGAACCCAAACAACTAATGGAAACATTAACGTGGGATATCGTAACTATTGATCATGTCTGCTGTCTCTAGCTAATAAGATCTTCCTTCTCATCGAAAGATGCGCATAACACCTTGTTTCAGGTAATTAGGTAACAAAGGACAAGGACCCATGGAGCGCTAACTAGTAAAGGGACCGGAACAGCCTATTATTTATTGCAAAGAGGGAATTCTGTAAGACCGTGGTTAAGAAGTTCCTGGGCTTACCTATGTGCAAACTATTAGGAATCGATCTAGATGCTTTGACTAGTGGGATAACTTGAATAGTAAGGGTTATGCGAAATCAACAAAAATCGGATTCTCGAACACCGCCTTTCGCACCTAAGACCGTATTCTCGTTAACTTCTGGGCAATCAGGTTAGGTTATCCCGAAGAGCTTGCATTCCATGCTTCTTATTTAATAATTCCTTATAACAGGTCATCCTCAGAGTTTTCACTAACCGAATCCATTTTTTGATGTGCCTGCTTTGCCTCTGCCCTATCATCTATAATCTTTGCTCCTTTTCCAGGCCTACAAAATAAACCGGCTTTTTTTGATTGAAGCGACCTTCGCTTACGGGTCATTAACTAAATACCTGGAAGTCGTGACTCAAAGAAAGTGAGCTAGCTTAGCACTTAGCTTAGGAAAGCGATATCGCGCGTAGACATCAAGTCGTAGAAAAGAATATCATAGATTCGATTCTAGATGCAAGGTAAGGTGCGGATGCGGAGCGAAAGGAAGAGAGACAATCAAGGAAAGGTCGCAAGCAAGGGCGTTAAGGTCTTGGCTATCTAATGGGAAGGTTCTACCCAAGATAAGAAGGTTCTCAGGGCTCCGAAAACATCGACATAGAAGCAGAAGGCCAGTCTACTGACGTGGCCTCTAAATCTATTAAATTAACCTATCAAAAAGCCTTTTTGGCACTGGGCATTGTTCCTAATTCCTTTTCTTTCTGACGGGTGTGAGATCGTATGAGCTCCTCTCAACTAATCTAGTAGCCACCCTCCCTGGGAAATAGAAATACCAAAACTAGCTCCTACTCCCACTCTATCAATTAAAGCGGTTAGGCCTTTTCCTAATGTCCTTACTAAGGCACCTTCGGCTAGCTCCAAGTAAAAGTACAGCTAGCGCGGACCTTTACCAGTCAACGCTTTCGGGGTCTAAGTTTTCTCTCCTTAACTTTGCAATCATCCCTCTCGAAAAGCCTTCGTCATTGGGCTTGGAAAATAGGAGTGAGGTTTTTATTCCTTTCTTCCACGACTCTCGCTTGGGTTCTAACTTAAAACTTCATAGGAGTTATGTTATGACCCATGTCTTCTTGACTTTTTGGGCTGGAAAATTATAGTGGTAAACTCGGCTTCCAAAGAGGTGGCCTTTGGTCTCGACTTGACGCTTTTAGTTGGGGTCTGGTAGTCCTGGCTAGCCTACAGTAGTACTGCGAAAACGGAGATTGCTCGTCCAGCTCGAGCCATGTTGGAGGGAGAGGGAGCGAAGACTGATAATCAGAGGGAGTAAGGGTTAAAGGAATGGAATATAAGTATAAAGAGAATCCGATTCCCCTGGGTTAACTAGCTAGCAGCCTTCTGAGGAGCTATCGGAACGAAAGAAGAAAGCTGCTTAAACAAAGCGTAAACGCACAATCAATCAAAGGAAGGCTTCCTTGAATCGCCATCACCAGTCAGCCTATAATCATTGCCTTGAATACGAATATAGCGAAAAAGTCATTCAAACCAGTTTTTCACTCTAAAGTAAGACAAGTTCTCTTTCAAACGTTTAATCCTTGGCTAGCATACAAAGAAAACCCACCCGACTCAATCATCTTCCGCTTCATACGCTTCCCAAACAGCCTCCTCTCACTCTGCGTCCGAAGCCAGACACAGAAGAAAATCTAGCTGCTTTGGAGGATGACCTTGTTTTTATGGCTCTTTCGCCTGTCTTGTGTTTCACCTTCCATTCCTATTTTTCTTTTATTGATCACTCGTTTGGGGAGATAAAAGTGTGTGATTTTTATGCGGAGGGATGGAAGGAAGTAGAAATTATGTTCCATTTCGATCTTTCTACTGGGGCCCTTTGAATTTCATCCACAAAACCAAGAACTGATAGAATTGTTGATGCCACCGCACCGAGAAAAAAAAGAGTGGAATTAATGATTTGAAAAAGAGGGCTAGGTCTAGCCAAGCCCAAGTCCCTTTACTTTAGCCGGGTTCGCCCGTCCTTTCTTTCGCTTTCTGATTAAGACCCTGATGAAAATCCTCTCAAATCCTCCACCCTATGATCTTTCATTTCAGATGCTAATTCTAGAGCCTTATTATGTTATCAAAGTCTCCAACGGCTGCTGCTGAGTCATCCCCTTCAAGGTGTTAAAATAGGACCGCAGGAGGTTATGGATAAAGGAATTATTCCTATCTCATAGAAAGTGCCCCGTAGGGCCTTAACTTAAAGGGGATCTTACCTAGGGCGGAGATTTAAGAAAGAAAGGAAGTAATCCGTCTCCCCTTGAATGGTAGCCCTTGCGGGGATTAAAGAGAGATCGCCGCAGGGTAGGAGTTAAGGGGGGAGTAGTCAGCCAAAAGAAATGGAAACTAGGTTGTTTTCGGGGAATCAGGACCATTGATCGGCGAAGAGGTAGCGGGAAATTAGTACCATCGGGGAATAAGTAGTGATTTAGCCCATTACTCCTGACACTTGAGGTGCGGGATGCCACATGAGGAGAGAGAGGGGGGGGGAGGCCTCTTCAGAGGTAGTGAAACCCTTTATTTCAGCAAGGCAAGAGAGGCAATGAGAATTGTTTTAGGACCACATACCCTATTTGAGAGAGACCCCGAGGGAGAAGCGAAAGCTGGATCGACTCTAAAGTAGACTAGCTGTACTTTCCTTTTTCTTAGAGTGGATTGAGGAAGAAGTGGAACTCCGATGAGAACGTAGTCTTGCTGCATCCCCTGAAGGAGAGGAGGCTAACCTATCCATATTTTCATAAGCTGGAGTTAGATCCGCTGGAGTACTTACCTTACAGGTGTCCGAATAAGTCTATTGGTACAGATGTCATATGAGATGTGAAAGCGATTTCCGGGCTGCTAGGCGATAGGAAGGATGGAATGTCTCTCTCCTGAGGCATGTTGCTAACTAAATCTGTCTGCTAGACGACGATAAGAAAGGAATATCTCTTAGGTTTAGGATGGTAGCTTCACTTGCTTAACTTACAGGTAGTTGCATAAGGACTCTAAGCCCAATGGGATGTTTCCGCTGTCCTATTAGCTAGATGGTTTTGAGTAGCTAGCTTGCCCTTAGGGTTATAACACGATAGGGGGTGAAAGTAAGAGAAGAGCTAGTAAATGGGATTAGTTACCAGGCACTATCAAAAAAGAAGTAGAAGTCTACGTAGCGTAGTGAGTGCTTCCCAGGTGGGGATCGTGAACCTATCTATTTCCCTGCTAGTGCACTAATGGAAGGCCCGTAGGGAAAGAAGGCTGATAGCTAGCCTTAGTCTTCCTGTTGCTAGGCGCAAGGGGAAGCTAATCTTTATTACCTGTAGTGTTTAAACCTTCCTTTATCTATTCTAGTGTTATAAGGACAAGTTAGCTTCAGATAGCTATCTGTAGCCACTGGACTTTTTTGATGTATTACCCTGAATCATGTAGCTCCTAATCGAATAGTGCTTCTAGACGAAGAGCGGAGGAGTGAAAGGCAGTCGAATCCCTTCCTCTAGAGAGGAGTTCCCCTTTCCTACTACTTTCGATTTTATGCCTGTCCTTATGAGTCTTCTTTCTTTGTCTTAAGCATTGGTTTGTAGGTTTAGAGCACGCTAGGCTCTATTAATTAGAATGGATTATATCGATCAGTTCGGGATAGGGGAACCTTTCTATCCAATAGTTTACTGCTAGCTTTCGATATACAACTAAACTATATAGTTGTTCTATATGTATATAGATTACTCTACCTGTCTCATTAGATTGTCCTGCCTTTCTTCTATCACTTTCAGCCTCATCCTTTGGACTTGGATTTTCTCTTGAATCGGTTCTATCCGTGGTTCAACCCTAGGGAAAAAATGATGAAAAAAGCCAAACCAAACCACTGATGCTACTGCTGCTAAATCAGCCAATAGAGTGCAACCAGGGCATTCTGTCGGGCTTTAACCTTCGGCAACCGGCAAAGACGTTCTGAACGGCAGTAGGGCTCATAGCTTTCTACTTGTGACTAAGTTAGTGTGCTTTTTTTGGTAGCAGCAGCCATACCAACAATCTATCTTTCGTAAATAAGCACTTGCATTTACATTGCGAGATCCGCCAAGCGTTGCTCAATCACAACCCAACGGCTCCAACAAAGCAAAGGCTGGATCGGTTCACTGAACGCAAACCAAATCTAGCAAGTACTCAAAATTAGGTAAACGAAAGCCCAACAAAAGGGGTCTTAGAAAGCACAACATGTTGTTGTTCTGCACAACGAGCACCTCCTCAAATCATTCATGAAAATCAAAGTAGAAGCTACAGTTGAAAGGGCTTCATTCCCCCAAAGTTCTAGGAACGGACTTGGAGACTATAACAGGGAAAGTCTTCACTTTTATTTTACAGAAATGAATTCAATATCAGTGTCAGCCTCACTTCCTCTTATAGCGATAGGATTCCTTTTTGCTTCTGGAAGACAGTCTAGTCTGGATTAGCATAACTATTGGGATACCTTCACGGGCAAGGCTCCAACCTCAAAGCCTGTGCCCTATTTGTTTGCTTCCTCTTTATTGAAGGCAGGGGAGAGCCCCAAAGTAAGTGGAGTCTCTTTCCATAAGCGCTTTTCAATCTCGGTTCAACCCCTTTAAAAGGTCGGGGGCTTACGTGAATCTTCCCTTCAATCGATTACACATTTCCGGATCCGGATATCTAAGGTATCGGATCTCAGAGACAGATGGAGTCAGTCTTGTTACCATCACCGGATCAGTTCGGGCTGGCGCACGACGCCCTCAGATAAAGAATATGGACAGATCTGACAGAATCACTCAAGCTCTAATCACGGATGCAATACAAAGAGAATTCAAAAGTCGAAGAAGCGGTCAACCAAGCGTAGACCCTTTTGATCCAGCAAAAGTGAATAGGACTAAAGAATAGCAGCAAAGATAGAAGCTGGAACAAGGGCTTGAAGAGGACTTTCCCTCTATCTCCAAATAGCCTTACAAGAGGAAGAGAAGTTTTTTGGGATATCGTAGTAAGGATACTGGAAATAGGCTTAGGCCAGCTCTAGGCTATAGGGGAGAGGATACGGATTCAATCTCTCGGCTGTAGGTAGAATAAGCTACTTGAACTCGGGCAAGACTGTCTAGCTGCTTAGACTATATAAACTACCAAGGGGTACGCATAAGGCTATAAACAACATACTTTATACCAGAAACACAACAAGGTTTTTGCAGGCATGCGAGACTTTAAGGGATTCTATTCTTAGGGACGAGCTTTGAGTAATAAATTTCAAGCTTACTGTTACTTTTTCTGGTGATGTCTTTTGCAACTTTCGATGGGAATAGGCAATAGGCTAAGACATCTTGTCTTTACCAGACATAAAGAAAGGCAAAAGCACAAGGCGAGGGTTTACATTTAAGAAAAGAAGGGACATTTACTTTATCAAGCTCATCCTATGCTTGAGGCACATAAGGAATATAACTGTACCCGGATAAAAGACTTGTTGGGTGGTAAGGGAAGAGCTCAAGGGCGTAAACGAAAGGGCTTCCTTTCTAGATAAAGGGCCTTGGTGACACATGGATTCTTTCAATTCAAGGCCAAGGTAGGGAATGGAAGAACTCGAGCGAATGAAAGTGAGTCTATGTGAAACAATAAATAAATAGTTTAGTCGTTTCAGAGTTAATAGTCAGAATCGCCCCATCGCTCAGTCTTTAGAAAAATCCTTGATTGGCTCACCGGCTTTCTTCCTGAACTGACTTATGAGACTAGTAAGGCTTCGCAGTCCTCCCCCTACTGAATCTGTCCTTTTCCATAGGAGGTCTTTCGAGCCTTGCCCACTGTCTTTGAATAATGCTTCATCCCAGGGCCTAAAAGACTGCTTATTAGTTGCATTTCTTTGACCGATAGTACTTCCTGAATAAGACTTTTTGGGAACAGACTCACTCGACCAAAGGAAGAGGAAGCGGGAAAACTCACTGCGGTAAGAGCGACAGAGTCAGGACACGATCGATTAAGACAGAAGGGCTAGGGCTATTGACCCATTCACTTATGGCGCTAACAATGGCAAATGGAAAGGTCGAACTCTCTTTCAGAGCCTTCCTCTTGGGGAGCAGACCTAAGTGTATTTAGAAAGAGACCGGTTCTTTCTTTCCTCTCTTTGAATGCAGCATTGAGTGGTCCTATTGCTGACGGAAAAGGCAAGTTTTCGAGTTCCAGCCAGCCTTCAAAGGAAAGAGGTACAGAACTGGTGGCAAGAGCTCAACTCCCGAAGTAAAGCAGTTCTCCTTCTGGGAGTCCCAGCTTTTTTGATCGAAAGCCTCATCCCTTATATCTTTAATGCACGGGTCCTTTCTATTGAGTGCAAGATGGTAGCGATCATTTCTACCGCTTCACAGGCTGTTCAGCGTATACATGAACTGATACCCTATCAGTGTCATCGGTTATACTGCGGAATAAGGCATTTACTTAACCTAACCAGTATTCGTAAACCATTACATATAAAGCTTGACTATCAGATCTACCCTTTCCTCTTATCACCTTTCGATGAAGGATGATACAGGGAATACCGGATCTGGTTAGTGAAACATAAGGAGACATGGATGATACTCCATAGGCATGCTATCAGCATAATAGTGCTGAAGGCAAACCGTACACTGAGATAAATACATCGCAGTGTTTCACCAGCAAAGCGAGCAAGTTTGGTAAGGAGGGACTCATTCCACCCGCTGTATCGAATTTTATGAATGTCCAGCCACCTTCCTTTCTCAGCTACGCTCCCCTCTCACGTGATGACTGGCCCATCCCCCCTTTTTTTTTCAGAAGAGAATTAAGCATCCTTCTTTTATTTGGTCGAGCTTTTCAGTCTTCCTCTCTTCTTCGAACCCTCTACCTTGAATTCATAACCTGCATAAGGAAGACCTGAAACTGGAGGACAAGCGGATGTTCAGTCTTTCCCCAGTGAGCTCGTCTCGTCTTAGGGAAGAGAATCTTTATTCACCAGGAACCACCACTGGATCAGGAGCAGGATCCCCTCTCGCTGGGCGGGCAAACAAAAGAAAGAAAGCACACTCGGCAGCTATCCACCCTGCCTGTAAGCCATATCTCGATCTATTCATATAAAAAAAGAAAACATATATATCATCTTTCTATACGTTCGTTAACTTAACCAGTGGGGCTTCCCAACAGAAGCGTTAGTTGATCGGTCTACTGAACCTAACCTGGCTTTTGAACTCGTCATTCCGGGCGCACTCGATTGACCTTAGCTTAAGGTCTAGGCCTCACATTCGTCTCCGTCATCTCCGTCTCTGTCTCCAACTTCCCTTCGAAAGTCAACACAACATAAGAACGAGTAAAACAAGATAATGAATCCCCTTCATTCTATTAACTTCTTTATTGAATTGAATGTTTGGTGTCAGACCTCGTGAAGGAAGAGTCACTCGCCCGTAAACCATCATGACACAAGGGAACGGGAAGCATAATAGCAACCTATAAGCTTAATAGGGGCATTCCATTGATAACGATAGAAAGAGCGATCCACGGAAGCCATTGAAACCAAGCTTGATAGGATAAGAGCACTCTAACACGAACAGGACCAGGTCAGACATCGCCCTACTAGATAGAAAATTTTGAGGGTTCTCAAATAAGACATAGTGCAATACAGTCAAAACAGGGTATTCTAGTAAGAATAGATACCCGACAAGTAAACTTATCAACAGATTCTCTACCCTCTCTTTTTTTTCCATTCATTCCCCGAGGCTGAAACCGCATCATCTTATTACCCGGTCTACCTTTCGTTTCTTGCTTCTCAGCTTGCTTGACTTTTACTACCAAAGACAAAGCCAATAAACCGGATGCGCGTTAGCTTGCTCGCTAGCTGCATATTGAAGATGTGCACTTAGCAGTAGGAATTGGGTATAGAGCTCCTTTCCTTGCGGCCTAGCGCTAGCGTAGGGAAAGAGATTTCGCTTTGGCTTTGCTTTGGTTCGCTTGAGAGGGTCAAAAGAAATGAAAGTATGAAAGAACCATTCGCTATGAAGAATGTGAATAAATCGATTAGCACCTTAGGAATGAATACCAGACGAAAAGCAATAGGCCCTGCTCCCAAGTCGTGTTGAATCAGAGCTCTTCGAGTCAGAATGAATAGTATCGAACCGCGGAAAGAAACACTTTTCCCGAATGGGAGAACATATAACATTCTTTCAGGAATGCGACTTACTAGGGCTTCGATTGACTAACGCACCTCCGTGTTTTCATTTCCTCCGCGTACTGCTCTTTTCCCATTTCCAATCCCGGTTCAAGTGAGAGCAAGTCAAGTATCCCATTATCGTTGAAAGGAACATTTTAAAGGGTCTATTTGCCATTACCAAAAGAAAGTGCCCAAGATTAGTTCTTGCACGAGTCTTTTAGCTAAAGTACGGAGAGTTCCTATAGCCTATTCGTAATCCAGGGTCGATGTTCATTTTTGAAAAGAGAATGCCAGTGGAAAAGTGGTAATTTCTCGGCACTTACTTACTTATGAGAAAGAGTTGATTGGCAGGAGATAGAATACCAAGCACACCATGCGAAACCCGCTGTTAAGAAAGGAAGTTTTTGTTAAGCTTACTACGCCCTTCCTCGTCTATTCCCTACCTTCTTGGGCGTTGCCTCAGACCGGCATGATCAAAGAAACTATGGTTTACCAGGTCAGTCGATTTTACCTTTTCAGACAAGACCTTCCTTCCCTCTTTCTTGCTTGTAGGTTGACTATTTGCCGGTTTAGCGCGTTCGGAAGCCAGAAGACGGAAGCCAAACGAGTCGGGTCGACAAGAGGTTTAATCACTGGCCATTTTGATCCTTTGGAACAACTCTTTGAATTTAAAGGAAGAAGGCAAGCTAGCCTATTTAGTAAGTGCAGGCTGGAAGTGGTGTTCTCCTGTTGGCTCTTTAATCAGTCATTTATTGTCCTTCCTGCTGGCGAAGCAAGGATATCAGCTAGTAGCGGAAGGGATTAGGTGCTTTACATTCAAAAGATTGCCTTATTGGCGGGGATTGATTCTTCCATCATTCAACCCATCATATCAAATCCCCAACTCCTACCGGGAGCCTTTGAGGGGCGGGCATAAAGGCCAGGAAAGGAATCAGTCCCAAGAGCGGCTACGACTACGAAGTAAGGCGGGTGGGAAAAGAGCACTTACTTTTACACCGGCTAGGAGAACAGTAAGGGCTGATTCAACTAGCATTGGTTACGTCCTTCTTTCAAAGAGCGTCTGATTGAACACTTAGAAAAATCTTTCACAAGGCTAGCAGGAAATTCAATAGCAACTGGCATCCTTTCCTTCGTGGCAAAGAGCCTATTCGTTGCAAGCAGATGCAGCATTTCTTCTATGTTATGATTCAACCAGGGGACCCCTAATTTAGTGACTACAAAACAATAAGGATTCGAAGGATTAACCAGTTTTTTAACTTGAACATTCCCTTAGTGAGAATATGATGCAAAATGTACACAATCTCAAGAAACTTATTTTCATTTTAAATAGATTTAGATTTAAAACAAGGAATAACCAATATGAAAATAAGAGCTTCTGTTCGTAAAATTTGTGAAAAATGCCGGCTAATCCGTAGGCGGGGGCGAATTATAGTAATTTGTTCTAACCCGAGACATAAACAAAGGCAGGGATAATCAGACTCGCCAAAGAAACCGGATACATACCTAAACTAAATAAGGAATCTCTTTTAACATGAAATGGATATATCCATATATCTCTGATTCATATTTATGAAATGATAAAATATGCCAAAAGCTATACCCAGAATCGGTTCACGTAAGAATGGACGCATTAGTTCGGTTAAGAGTACGCGTAGAATACCAAAAGGAGTTATTCATGTTCAAGCAAGCTTCCACAATACCATTGTCGCTGTTACAGATGTACGGGGACGGGTGTTTTCTTGGTCCTCTGCTGGGACTTGTGGATTCAAGGGGACGAGAAGAGGGACACCGTTTGCTGCTCAAATCGCAACTGCAAATGCTATTCGTACAGTAGTGGAATCAGGGTACGCTAGAGGCGAAAGTCGTGATAAAAGGTCCTGGTCTCGGAAGAGATGCAGCATGACGAGCCAGAAGTGGTATACTATAAAGAAAGTTTCGTACATGACCCTTATCCTTATGCCCATTGGTAGGAGGCGGGACTTAACCAAATAGGGTTTGGAAAGAATATGAGTGGTCTCCGTCCTCATCCACATCCACTTCTAACTAAGAAGTTGAGGGACAAGACCGAAGGTGGTTACGGTTTTGAACTAAACCAGCCTGACTCAGAAGTTGCCGGAAAGGCGGTAACTCGTTCTTAAGCAAAAGCAGGGGCTAACTCCACCGAAGCTAATGCCATTAGGAGAGGAGGAAGAACCTCTGAACTCTGAGTTGAGTTACGGTTTGGGAAGATGACTGACGTTTAGTGTTGCCAGTTCCGATCGAAGGGATATGAGTTCAGTTAAGTCCGAGTCTTCTTCTTCGGAGTTTGGTAAAGAGAATAGCTCTAATTGGAACTTACTCGACTAGCGAAGTGGAACTAGAAGAAGAGCTGATTCTCGGCTTGGCAACGCTATTCTATTAAGGTTTCGCATCTCGAAAGATGGTTCGATCGCTAACAAAGACAAGCATGGGATAAAGAAAAAGGGATCAATCTAATCTCAAAGTGCTAGAATGAAGAAAGGAAGGAAGAGCTAATCTTTCTACGCTACGATCTTTCTTCTCTTATGATATTTCTAGTTTGATTGAGGGCGGTACACTTCCCAATATGAGATAGGTTGCAGCTATAGTAAGAATTGCAACTGGGCCAGCAGCATAGGCGATGAGGGGAACGAACGGAAAGGCAGGTGAACCCCACTTGGATTCGAGGTTTTTCCTTTACACGGGCATAACCTTTCCTCTACACCGAAATGAGTTTAATGCTACACACAGCTGCGCTGAACTTGTTCACCTCTAAATAATAGCTATCAACTTCCAGCGCACGCCCCCTCCATGTCTGCTTTCGGCCCTAACCCCAAGCCGGTGAAGTATTGCCAGAGCCAAGGGAATTGTCTTGTCTTATATAAAGTCCACGTTGGGCTAAATCCGTTTAGAGACGATCGTACTTCCTCATGTGCTAAGATGTCTTTGTGCGCAGAATGAAGTTCTTTGTTACCCAAGCCCCCGATCCAGATATAGAAAGTCTTCTATTAGCAGCTTCAAGTCCTAGTGCTGATAGCAATGGAAGAATCTAAAGTACGTGTTGGGATAGAATCTTATTATTAAGTCAGTACCCGATTTCGGGGAAGAAGTAAGTGCCAGAATATCCTAATGAAAGGAAAGATGACGCCCAGGCGAAGTCCACTTATTCAAGAGTCCTCTCTCCGGGGAGGTCTGGTAACTAATTAAGCGCATCTATCTACCAGCAAAGACAGGTTAGAATGGTAATCTATGCTAGGAGTGCCCCTTACCTTAAGTAGCTCACTGAAGGAAGTGTGAAATCGGGTAAGCTAGGATATTGAAGTTCTTGGAATTTTAAAGATGAATGTGATAACCAACTGAGCGTTCTTTCACAGCACAAAATTACCAACTGGTAAAGACAACATCTCTGCTTCTGATCAACTTCTTATCAAGAAGATCATACAACCTGTAACCAAATTCTTCATGCCCATAGCCCAAGAAAAAAATACACTGCTTGGATTTGACATCAAGCTTTGCCCTCTCATCTTTGGGAATATGAACAAATGCTCGATAACCAAAAACTCTCAAGTGTTTGAATGATACATCTTTCCCTGTCCATACTCTCTCTGGAATATCACCCTCCAAAGGAACTGAAGGAGAAAGGTTGATCAAGTCGACTGCTGTCCTCATTGCCTCACCCCAGAAGGATTTAGGCAGTTTGGCATTGGAGAGCATGCACCTAATCCTCTCAGTGATTGATCTCTTCATCCTCTCTGCCACACCATTCTCTTGAGGAGTCTTTGGTACTCTTTTCTCTAGTCTGATCCCATGGGACTTGCAATAACTTTCAAAAGGTCCCCTGTATTCACCACCATTGTCAGCACGAACACACTTCAACTGCTTGCCTGTCTCTCTCTCAACTTGAATGCTCTAAGACAAAGCAGGCCTAGCAGCTTTCCGCCATCCCCGAAGTCGTTACCTTAACCGCAAGGAGGGGAGGTAAAATGGGCAGTTAATAGCGATGGCTTCATCCACTCCTACTATGTATGGAAGTAGGTAGCCTGTTCAGGAAAGATAGATGGCTTCTTGTCTTGTAAGAAGATGATCTTGTCCTAAACTAAAGGGTAGAACCAGGTTCACCTCTTTTTAATGAACCAAGCAAAAAAATAAGGTAACGGTTCTTTCTTTTGAAAGAAAGCAGGCTAATAAGTCTATGTTCTATTGGAAGATCATTATGTTCCAGCCGGTGCCAAGGAAGCGAAGAATGGTATTTCATAGTCTTACTCAGAGCGGGCACTAGCCGCATTGTCATAATCTCTCAGGGACTCTTTTTAAGTGGAAGGCAAGGGGGAGGTTTTTCAGGGAGTGGAGTGAGTTTAAGCAAACTCTTTGTGTGTGAGTGTGGGAGCTTAAGCGGACACTGACTAGTGAATTGATTGCCTTTTGGTCGAGCTCAAGCAATCGCTTTCCTAAGAGTATAGGATACTGACTTAGTAGGTGACTAGGACCGGCATATAGAAAAAAAGGAAGGCCTTAGGTAGGACGGGTAAAAGCAAGGGGTTTTTTTTCCCATAAGGCTCGCAAGGACGAGAATCCTTTGGGCGGATAGAAAGTCTCCTGCAGATATAATAAATTTACGACTGTCTTGCCATCTCAAGACTTCCAACTGGAATGGAACTTTAAAATAGGTCCTACAATGGGGCTAAAGAGAGGTAAGAAAGGCAGGCTACTTAAAAAAAAAGATGAAATCTTTCATTGAAAGGCCTTCCTCCACTTGGATGGAATGCTCCTTCCGGATCTAGGTAGTCTATTCGTTCTGTGGGTACGAAAGAAAACTGTGTGGCAAAGCTCGTCGTATTAAGTATAAGTACCCGCCATTGTATATATAATCAAACAGACTTTCTTTATGGTACGCAGACACGGTTCCGAAAGGTACATGCGAGCGGTCTTCTTTGATTTCATCATAGGTATGGTTGGTGGTGCTATTTTCTTTTCATTGCCCAGTGTTTTTAATTAAGATTCGTGGATGCTGCAAAAAAGATCGAAAGTAAGATACGTCTCCTCAATCTCGTTCTCTTCCTTCGATTGAGAAACTGACAGGCCAAATGTGCCCTTCAGTAGTGCTTCGAATAAATAGGGTCGAAGGGCCGGTCACCTCGGATCAGCGTAAGATCCGGGAAGGGAGCTGTTGAGTCAGATGATTGTGAGGAAAATGAATGCCTCTACGTTCAATGCCATAGAATCTGCTGCAAAGTTAGTCTTACTAGGGTTTTTCCGAGACTGGAATGAGAACAAGGGAATGAGGGAAGCTAGCCTTGGTGGGAAGAAAAGAGATTAGTTGAAAGCCAGACTGACCAATTTCTTTGTTTCAACGAAATCTCGTGCAATCAAGTTATTGCCCTATATGTTCAATGTTCAAAGCTCAAACTTCCTTCTTGCATGCGTGCCCCCCCGGAAGCACATACTATAATAAATAAGAGGTAGAAACTTATTGATAGCGTACTCAATCAAACGGGTCATTTTTTACCCGACTACGGATCCCATACTACCCCATACATAAACTTTAAATCTATAACCCCAACTGCTACTGGAATGCCATTATCAATGATTATTTAGTTGATCCGTAAATCCCATCTTTCAAAGATAGGAGGGCGGGTTATTCACATTTCATTTGATGGTCAGAGGCGAATTGAAAGCTAAGCAGTGGGAATTTGAAAGATTCCCCGGGGAAAAATAGAGATGTCTCCTACGTTACCCATAATATGTGGAAGTATCGACGGAAAAGAAATTGCACGTGTTGAATGGATTAGAGAGGGCAGGGTTCCCCTACAAACCATTCAAGCTAAAATTGATTATTGTTCCTATACAGTTCGAACTATCTATGGTATATTAGGCATCAAAATATGGATATTTATAGATGGGGAATAATAAAATGGAAGTTTTCTTTTCCTTCTATCTAGAAAACTAAACCCCTTAGGTCTTTTTCGCAAAACTACCAATTCTAATTTTCATTCTATTTTTAATTCTATAAGGTTGAATAAAAATTCGATTGAACGTTTGATAAAATTGCTATGCTTAGTGTGTGACTCGTTGGTTTTTAGGGTTAGAATTCAATAAATCGGCCACATAATAGGAACTTAATAACTCTAGAACTAATAACCAATTCATCACTTCATATTATCTCGATGTAAAGCTAAAGAATCAGTCAAGATGTGATAAATCGAAATCGGTCATATCAGCAACTGCATTTTTTTGCCAAAAAAGACTCAATAGGATTTAAGTTCTAAAGCAAAATAGAGAAGAAATATGTGGATAAACGGAAGGATGAGAGAAAGAGAGAAAAAAATACAAAATCAATGATATAGACTTCAAGTAGGGTTTATGAGTGATTTTATAAAAGCTTATATTTTAGAAAAGCGTATATAAAAACTTCTAAAAGGCAGTGTAATAAAAGCATCAATACGAATTCATCGATAATTAAACTAAAATGACCCTTCTTAATCGTTACTAGAATTACTAGAATAAAACAAAAAAATTAAGAGCTTGGGGTCAATAAAGACTGAGAAAGTTGACTCGAGAACAAATTTCATTATGAGCTCCATTCTAAAATTAGAACCTAACCATTAAGTAAGAAGTGATGGGAACGATGTAAGCCGTGAATGTAACAGATTTTTTTTATTAAAAATGAATCTTAATAATTCACTGGTTGGGATGGCGGAACGAGCCGAAAATAAATTCATATATTCTCAGAAGTCACTAGACAATTCTGAAATTGAAATAAAAGAGTAAACATTCGCCCGCGAAAACATTCTTTTTTTAATTCAACAATAAAAATAAAATAAAAAACAAAAAAAACTTATACAAAAATAAATCCTATGATTTATACAATATAAGACCATTCGTTATCTATTCAAACCGGATACACAAATTACTACTAGATTAGGTTGAATCTCAAAGACTACTAAGATTCGCTAAGACTAATGAACAAGCACTGAGCTAAGGAATAGCTAAGCTATGGACATTTGTCAATGGCTGCTTACCAGCTGATGCTTTCTCCTGTAGTCCTTGACTGTGGGGCTAGGTTCGGGTCGATTTCCATCCCTCTTGGTCAAGTTTCAAAATCTTATTAAGTCTTCCTTTTATTTTATAGAGTATATAGAACCCAAAGGACTAAGCTTTATGGCTTACCCTCTTACCGGATTGGACTAGTTTAATAGACATCTCTTTTTTCTTTATATCCCGACATTCCATTTCTGATTCAAGATAGTACAGGAATTGGAACTCATGAAGGGCAATTAATTAAACATCATTAGTGTGTTGCTAGCCATTTCGCATAGCCAGGAACAATGCTAGGAAGAGAAAGATCTTAACGCCCGGTTCACTTTAGTTCTCACTTCGTTCCACTTCGTTCGCTCCCTCCAAACTCTATTAACAGTTGGTACGATCTGGAAAGCAAGTTCCATGAGAAATTCAATAGGACAGACCCAGACATTCAAGTTGCCAATTTGGCAAGATTGACTCAGCTCCAAGGCGAGTAAGTCGAAAAGTACATCGCAAGGTTTAGGAAGCTTAGAACTAGATTTCAAACCTCCTTGACCGAAAAGGAGTGTGTTAGTTAGGCTCTGAGAGGTCTGAACTTAAATATGAGGGAGAATTCACCGATCTTTTCTTTTCCACCTGGCCACTAGAGCCGCTAGTTATGAGCGGTTGATGATAGAAAAGAAAGAGAGAAAGACTGACTCCAAGGACACTTACTACAAGGATCCAAGTCTAGAAATAGCTGTGGTAGAATAGTATTCGACCCGCTTCTATTTGTCTAGAGGTGATCCAAGCGGGTTCAAGTGCCCGAAGAGCATATTGACCGAAACATATATGATTCCCTCGAAAAGATATTCCTTTCATTCTTCCTCTGTGTTGTTTACGGAATCTGGTTTGGGGTTATAGTTGATGGTTGTTTCTGAATTCCATCTCTACTACAGAACCATACATGAGAATATCTTCTCGGAGTTTTTCTTTGTTTGAGAAAGTCAGGTTAAAGCGACTAGTCTTTCTTATCTGAAGGCAAGCAAGAGAACAAAGGGGTAAAGGGCAACTCGCTGCTTTCGAGATGGCTTTCCCTGTCCATTTTTCTTCCTATTCCAGAAAGTTCAGATTTTCATTTCCACCACTCGCCCTCTATAAGCCTACTCTTACTGTTCAGTGAGTTGAGCGAGAAAGCTCGTCAGCGGAGATTGTAAAAAGTCTTGATTCCGAGGAAGGTGTAGTCGGGGTCTTCCAAACTTTACCAATGGTATGGACGAATTCCTCACTTCATCCAAATGTGTAAAAGATTCTAGCCGCACTTAAAAGCCGAGTACTCTACCGTTGAGTTAGCAACCCGAAGAAAATATAGATTAAACATAATCTCAACAAAGGGTATATAGATACAATAAAAATCAATGAAATGAAATTTCAATAATACAGAAAAGAGATTATACGGGCTAATCAAATCATTGAGCTAACAAATCTAAAAAAAACAAAAGAAATTGCTATTAAAATCTTTTTTGAAATTCAAATAACTTCAATGCAATAATATTCAAAATTGTCTTGGATTGGCACTACATACCTAATCTACAGAGATACAAAAAGTAGAAATGGAATAATAAATAAGGAAGAATTAAAAAAAATACGGATTTTTTAGTCCATACTGTATTTCATCAATCTAAGTGGAATAAGCAGGCTTGATTCCTTATTGGTTAGTCGAGTTGTAATGAAAATCACACAATTGAAGGAAATGCCCGAATTTCTTTTTTTTTAATATGCCACGCGATTCGAAATGATTAGATATTAGATGAAGGGCCTAGACAATGAAAGGGGAACAGCCAGAACCAAATGAATATTTATCCTCCCCCATACCATAGAGAAAGAGGAAGAACAACTACTGATTGATGGATAATGATTAATTGCACACAGATGTTATGAAAGAATTGTTCTAATATCCCCTTAGCTCTCACTCTCAAGTGAGGGGGTCTCAATTCTAACCTAATAAAGGAAAGGCAGAACCATAGCCAATCACACATCTCGTTGCTAAGAAATAGCTGGCGAAAGGCTTTAACTAGAAAGCGACCATTGAACTAGTAAACTAGCTGTCATTGCATTGAAAGAAAGCAGAGGGAAATTCCGTAGTTAGTAGTTAAGTTTCTCAAGTGAGAATAAAATCCTTCAATGCTCGGTACCAAACAAAACAAACCAAGGTGCGTAGCGCTCTCTCTTTTTCATAGTCATGTGCTCGTGGGAGGAGACTCGCCTTCTTCTTCTGAGATGGGATGACGAGAATATGCTCTGCAGATGTTTTCAGGAAGAAGATAAGCCGGTTTTAGCAAGGAGCGAAGGGCTTTAGCCGCAGGTTGGTTCGATAGGACCAGGGCTGATGCGGGGTGAAGGCAAGAGCAGAATGAGAAAGAGCTTGGTCAAATAGACTGCTTAATTTGTAAAACTGACTAGATATTGAAACTTGACTGGTATAACAACTTGAGCATTGAATTGCCCCGTAGAGGGCGAAGAAGGCTTGACCTTAATGTAATGGTCCGCACGCACCGTCGGATCACTGCTCTCCCTTAACTATATATCTATCAGAGTAAGCAATCTTTTCGAATCCTATCTTTCTAGCCTATGCCTCTCCCCTTCTTCTACCCTGAGACGAAAGCATTGGGACTCCTACTTGCTAGCCCGGGATTTCTAAATCTAATAATTTTTACTGTAAGGTCTTCTTCTGCATGAACTGTTACCAGATGATCCCGAACGATGTATTTTCTGATGAAGGCTTGAGGGGACCGCCCCTGCAGAATGAACCCACGGACGTCCTAGGATAAAGTTGTATCTTTCGGGTCAGCACTTGAAATTACACCTCGAAAGTGTAAGGCCCTATTTCCACTGGTCAATCGATGTCACCGAGAATCTGCCTCTTCAGCCCATCAAAGGCACGAATTGTAATGTCGCTGGAGCGGATGGTTGACTGATCAATTCCTAACTTCAGAATAGTGACCCATGGACATACGTTGATGGCTGAGCCATTATCGATCAGCACTCTTGCTACCACCATTTCATTGCACATTACTTGGATATGTAAGGCCTTATTGTGTCCCGTACCCTCAGGTGGGAGCTCATCATCAGTAAATGCGATAGTGTTTGAAGCAAGGACCTGGCCTACCAGATGCTGAAATTTATCAAGAGAGATCATTAGGAGATTGGAAGGGTTCTCGATCATCATCTTGGCGACCAGATAGCCGGAAATGCTCCATGTCTGGTACTTCCTCGCTTGCTTCCCAATGTAACGCCCTGATCTTTACATTAGTGGACGGACACCGCCCAATCCTAGAACAGGAACGAATCTTTCAATTGCAGTCGACCACAAGATAAAGAAACCGATTGAAGCAAGCATTAGTAGTATCCCTTCCTTCGTTGTGGATCCCCCTCCCTTTATTATTTATAATATCTCTTTGGCTACCAACTCAAAGAGTAAAGCGGCGGTAAGATATGGAGGGTTTTATCCCTCTTAGAGCTTTGAACTGACCGGCCTATGATCATTTAGGGGGATTATATATATAGCTGGTGCGCTTGTTTGCGTCCAATCCGGAGGTGATGACCGCCGGAAGGAAGGAGCTAGAAAAAAAACCATTACAAGTCGAAGCTCATGTTTTAAATGAAAACCATAACGATGAAAGAGAAAGATGAAGCCCCAAAGAAGTCTCGCAAAAAGTACGAGATTTCGACCGGTGGTCATTATAGCGGTTCCTTCTGATCCTAGAAAACGTCCGAAAAAACCTGCTACGAAACTACCGAGAAGGGAAAAAATCCAGCGAAGAAAAGGTACAAGAGGGGTAAACATTAGGTGAGGTTTAATGTTTAGTGGAATAAAAATGGAAATGATAAAAATAAAAAATGAATGTAAATAGAAATCCGGGCTTTTACCATGTCTCCCGAACAATCTCAGTACATATGGCGCAAGACGATTCCACATATCGAGGTCGGAATGGGATCGGGTGTTTTCACGTCTCACCGTAGTGCCCGGTTTGTCTTTCTTTCCGATTGATGAACAGGAACTCTTTTTTTTTACTGGCTACGTGTCCTTTGGACCCTTCGCCCGCTTAGAAGTGGATTCGAACCACTGGCACAAGGATTTTAAGTCCTTTGCTCTAACCAGCTGAGCTACCTGGACTTTAAATCCCTTTCTCTAAGCCCTGTGTTGGTTGGGGGAAGAGGGCATTTCCATCGCGAAGGATTCAATCCAGCCACAGGTTCCCCTACGGCTACCTTGTTACGACTTCACCCCAGTCGAAGACCCCACCGTGGTATGCGCCAATAAGCCCACCAAAAGCCTTTGTGTCACTAGTGTGACACAGAAGTCATGGGTGATCATTGGTCCGATGCTTCGGGCGAAACCAATTCCCAGGGTGTGACGGGCGGTGTGTACAGGGCCCGGGTACATATTCACCGCGGCATGCTGATCCGCGATTACTAGCGATTCCAACTTCATGTTCCCGAGTTGCAGAGAACAATCCGAACTGAGGCAATCTTTCCGGATTCGCTCCGCCTTACAGCCTTGCTTCCCATTGTAATTGCCATTGTAGCACGTGTGTGGCCCAGCCCATAAGGGCCATGCGGACTTGACGTCATCCCCACCTTCCTCCAGTATATCACTGACAGTCCTTCGTGAGTGCGGCACGCACCTTTTTCTTT